AGATGTTACAAATGATTAATTGATTTCTTTTTCTATCTCCCATCCTCTCTTCTCTCTTTTTGTTAATACCATTTATAATGATTGATGAGTTAACAACTGGCATGTGAACTTTTTCTTTCATTTCCATATTGGAAACTTAGGAAAGTGCTTTCTAAACATATGTATAAAAAAAGAACATATTTCATTTAGCCCCTGCATCCTTATGCTTACTATAACTAGTTTTTTCGGTTTTCTACTGGCGGCTTTAACTATAACCTCAGTTTTATTTATCGGTCTGACCAAGATACGACTTATTTGAAATTAATTGACTGAATAGAGCTCATAAAAGGAAATCTTTTTGTGGTATTCATCTATTCTATGGTTCCTTACCGCGTCAATTTCCAATTAGTGCTCGTTGAGATTCATGGGCAATGCGGATTCATATTTAGGGATAGATATTACCTCTCCTTTTTCCTTTCAAACAAATTGAAATGATTGAAGTTTTTCTATTTGGAATTGTCTTAGGTCTAATTCCTATTACTTTAGCTGGATTATTTGTAACTGCATATTTACAATACAGACGTGGCGATCAGCTGGACCTTTGATTAATTAATTAACACCTTTTTTGGATGGACCTCCTGTGAATTAAAGAAAAGAGGAGTTCAAATAGTGTCTCGTCTTAACCTAACCAAGACCCGAATCACGCTCTGTAGGATTTGAACCTACGACATCGGGTTTTGGAGACCCGCGTTCTACCGAACTGAACTAAGAGCGCTTTCTAATCACAATAGCTAAGGCTGTATGTAAGGACGAGTTTTTTGTTTTCGAATGCATCCCAATACCTCTTGTATGCTATCATATAGCATACATATCTTATATATACCTAGACTAAAAAACGATTCTGTATGCATGATTTGAATCGATTTCAATCGTTACTGCTCAGAGGAGAAGTAATAGGTAGGGATGACAGGATTTGAACCCGTGACATTTTGTACCCAAAACAAACGCGCTACCAAGCTGCGCTACATCCCTTTCAATTGGTCGACTGTGTCATTGTAGAGAATTCCTGTCTTGTTTTCCAAATCCTTATTTTTTATCCTTAGCCATATCCATTGATATACAAGTTATCTTGCCATTTCTTTTTTTGGTCTCATATAACAACCATCTAATAATGGAAGGCTTATATATCTAATATATATATTATTAGTGATTAGTTATTAGAAGACTTATATATTATTTATATATTATTATAATATATATTAGATGAATCGTAAAAAAGAACTCAAAATGAATGTTTTGGGGGAATGCTCGTTTGGAAAGGGATGTTTTTTCGGTTTTAAGAAAGGGGAAAATCTTATCTAACGAATCCGTGTACATACATTTCAATTGGAATTAGGAATTCCGTGTACAAATACAAGCGGTTCTTATCGTAACTGCTTCCATATCCATCCGATCCCATATGGATTACAATTATACATTACAATAAAGAAGGAGGATTTTCAATGCGAGATCTAAAAACATATCTTTCCGTCGCACCGGTACTAAGTGCTCTCTGGTTCGGGGCTTTAGCGGGCCTATTGATAGAGATCAATCGTTTCTTCCCGGATGCGTTGACATTCCCTTTTTTTTCCTAGTTATTAACTATTGACATGGGAAGGGGTGAAGAAGATTAGAGATAGAATCAAAAGATCTTTTACTAACCCCTCCCCCTCTTTTCTTGTATCTAAAATAGAATTCGATCCGATTAAGTACAATAAAGTAAAGGAGGAAAGAGAAATAAAAACGTAGATTCAACCCCGGCAAAATTCGGTTTACGCATCCAATTCAATTGATAAAAAATTTCGTGAGAGCGCAAATTTGTCTAAAACAAGAATATCATACAAGATATTTAAATGAAATAAGACTATCTTCGAATAGAATTCTATTGTAAATAGAACTAAATGAAAGAGAGTTAGAAATCGTTATTTTACTTTTTTCTATTTATATTATATTATTTTGATTTATTTAATATTTAATTGAATTGAATATTACTTACTATATTTTGTTGTGATTGCAACGAAATCTTTCCAAATTTCTAGTTAGAGCAACTTCTATTTCTTTTTTTCCTTCCTTTTTTTTACCTTTAGATCGGAAAAAAGAGGGGTTGGTTAAATCAAAAACTCAAAGGGGGTTTATGTTATGGCCAGGGGTAAAGATGCCCGTGTAACGGTTATCTTGGAATGTACCAATTGTGTTCGAGGGGGTGTTAATAATAATAAGGAATCGGCGGGTATTTCCAGATATATTACTGAAAAGAATCGACACAATACGCCTGGTCGATTGGAATTGAAAAAATTCTGTCCCTATTGTTACAAACAGACAATTCACGGGGAGATAAAGAAATAGATCGAATCAAGAGTCAAGTGTCTGTCTTTTTTTTACAAGGAACATGAAAAGGGACACACCGTATTATTAATTGTTATAGGGAACAGGATTTCTATAATCTATGATATGGCTTAAATCTATAATAACTTAAATAGAAAATAGAAAAAAAAAACCAAATCCTTTTGTCATTCTCATTTTTTTTTTGATCAGATTCAACTAGTATTTTCAGGATAAGGAATAAACAAACCATGGATAAATCCAAGCGACTCTTTATTAAATCTAAGCGATCTTTTCGTAGGCGTTTGCCCCCGATCCAATCGGGGGATCGAATTGATTATAGAAACATCAGTTTAATTAGTCGATTTATTAGTCAACAAGGAAAAATTTTATCGAGACGGGTAAATAGATTGACTTTAAAACAACAAAGATTAATTACTATTGCTATAAAACAAGCTCGTATTTTATCTTTGTTACCTTTTCGTCAGAAGGCGAAACGGTTTGAAAGAAGGCAGTCGACCGCCAGAACTGTTGGTCTTAGAACCAGAAATAACTAAAAAAAAAGCTTACTCCTCAATTGAATTAGTTGAGAGTTTGTTTGAAAAATACAACAATCTAAGCACGATTGGATTGTTGTATTGTAAGAAAAAACAAGAATGTGGGAACAAGAAATCTTTTTTTATTGGATATTGGACGTCTTTACTGATTTTATTTTGAGCGGCTTTCTCATATTCTCGTTTTTATCATATTCTCCTTATCATATTAATTTCTACTCTACCTTCCCGGAGTTCATTCTCCAGCGAACTCGATTTCAATATTGTAGCGGATTCTTGACAATCTACTTCTTTTAGGATCTCATTGGAAATCATATAAAGACAATTCCTATTTAATATAGCTAGTTGTGCAAGCATTTTACGATTAAGAATCAACTGCCTCTTGTACACAGTGTGTATTATTTTACAATAAGTTAAGTATTGCCTATTCTCGCGAATTGCTGCATTTATTCGAGAGACCCACAAACGACGAAAATCTCTCTTTTGTCTATCTCTATCTCGATGAGACGAAAACAAAGCTCTTATTCTCTCTTGAATGATTATTCGAGTCAGTTTTGCACGAGCCCCCCGCGAGCTTGATGCAAATACACGCGTTTTTGTTCTACGTCTACGAGCTATATATCCCCGTTTAATTCTGGTCATTGAATAAATGAAACTTTAATGAATAACTAATCAATTTCTTTTCTTTCAGTTATTCTTTTCCTCTTTCCGAGTTTCTTAATAACAAAACGGATTCTTCCAATGTATAAAACAAAAATTCCAACGGCTTTGGCTACTATAACCTTCCCGACCACGATTTCTCTTTTTTTTTATCGGCATTTCACCTCGAAATAAGAAATTGTATTGATACTCGGTATAAATAAGAAATTGTATTGATACTCGGTATTAAAAAACATAAAAGATAAAAAGCTACTAAATAGAAATGAATAAAGAAATGGTGGGTTCCTTCGTTTCTATGGTTACGTCTTAAACGGTGAGGTCCTCTCTATACACCGGAGCCCCTTACTTCATTTAATCAATGCCATTGGGAACGTGTACAGTTCACATTCTCTGGCTCTACCCATGAATTATCTAGTCATAGGTCTTTCACAACGAGACCTACCTATACAGTAACGATATTGAATTATGAAGATTAGCTGAGTAGCTGACCCTTTTAGTCCGTTTTTTCCAATTTTTCCAAAGTAGAGGCATAAGATTTCTGCTTTGAAAATGGCATTTCCCCCGCTTAATGGATAACCATTTGTTACCAATGGGGAACTTTTTCATCTTCAATTCCAAATTGAAATGCTTGGATTTGCACCAATGGAAACCATAAATTCCAACACGCTAGAAGGATATAATATATCTTTTTTTTTTATGTCTTTTTATTTAATAGTGAACGGCCCTTGCTTCCATTTTATCCCATTCACAGGTACTGACATTGAGACTTGAAAATGTGTTTCCTTTATTTTGTCCGAGCGAGGATCTGAACGAGTCGCACATACACCCTAGTACATGTTCCTCGGCGCTGAGGACATCCCCGCAGGGCGGGCGATTTCGTGACATTTCTGATTGGCTGTCTTGTGTTTCTAATAAGTTGTTTAATAGTTGGCATCTTGAATCGTATACATAATGAGTGGGTGGGTTTAGATCGATCCGAACCCCACCCGGCCTGCTTAGGAATAATAGTTAACATTACGAGACATGGAAGTAGAACGTTCAATTAAGCGCAACTCTCCGGTTGTGATTAGGATATCTAACGACATATCTTTCCGTCGCACCGGTACTAAGTGCTCTCTGGTTCGGGGCTTTAGCGGGCCTATTGATAGAGACGTTTCTTCCCGGATGCGTTGACATTACCTTTTTTTCGTAGTCATTTTTTTTAAAGCGCAGAGGAAAACTTACTTATCTCCATTTTCGGGGTGTGGTTTAATCCGGTTCGTCGGAGTCGGAAGAATCAGAATCGCTAGGATTGTCGGTTTCGTTTCCCAATAGCCTCTTCATCTCCCCTATATGATCAGTAATAGCTCTCCCTCTATCCTCACTCAGGGGAATCTGGGTTAGAAAGCGCGGCCTCCCGTAGAAGCTCAGCAATACCTTCAAACCCTATATCATCAATAAGTCCATACTCTTTGGCTTCGGTTGCTGTCATAAAAAAATTTCTTTCCAAATCGTCGTTTATAATCTTCGAGTCTTTGCCTGTTATTTTTACATAAGCGCTTGCGGCCTCTTCACGAATTTGCGTTATGTTCTGTGCATCCATGTATGTGGTTGGAAAGCGCTCCCCCTTTCTCTTCGGCTTCTTCTTCTTCTTCTCCTTCTTCTTGCTGTTCTTAGCAACGGACGCGGGCTGATGCAGCATTACCCTAATGTTATAGCCTCCTCGGCGTTTCTTCTTTTCGCCGCCGGCCAGTAGAAGGGATGCCATTGAGGCGACTAATCCCAGGCCTAGTGTATACACATCAGGTTCTACGTAGTGCATAATATCATAAATACCGAATCCAGGTATTGCCAGCCCGCCGGGAGAGTTTATAAAGAAAAAAATATTTTTTTCCTCATCCTCTATGCCGTAAAATACCATCAGCCCCATAATATGATTGCCGATCTCGTAATCAATTTCTTCGCCTAAAAAGGCGGCTCTGGCTCGATAAAGTCGGTTAATTAGGATAAAATTTTTATCCCTTAAGAGAAGAGCCGTACATGCACCTTTTGATGCATACGGTTTAACAAAATTCGTGAAAAAAAGAATCAATGTGTAGATTCCGGCCCTCTTTCTTTTGTTTTTTTATGGCGGGACACCCTTTTTCTAATCTCATTTTCGAATTTATTAAAGATAAAGAAGCGTCTTTTTTTTTTTCATTTTTCAAGAAAGACGCCTTTTCCTTTGTCCCTCTTCCCTCTAAAGAAACAAAATCCATTAAACTTATCGACCTAACTTCTCATTGATGTATAGTTTCACCGAGATAGAATCCCAATCACGATGTTATTTTCTTGTTCTTAATGGACTTCTTTAGTTGTTTTAGGTTTCGGTTCTACTCCAAGTAAAAATAGACCCGATTTCGAGTTGCACATACAGCAGGGCACATCTTATCTTACTAACTATTAATAGAAAACTGCGTCTTTTTCCTACCACTTACTTCTTTTTCAATTCATTTTCTATCTTCTGCCAAATATTCGACGTATTTATCCTATTTTTGGGGTATTAAAAGTATTAAATTTTTATCCGATTCAAAAGGTCTTTTATGATCTATGATATAAGTATTATGAAATTAAGTATTAATAATCATAAATATATTTAATAAATATATTTATTCCCAATTGGGTTTTTTCTAAACAGAGCCTGGGTTCTTGATTTTTTTGGGCCACCCAGGCTAACCATAAATTTGGATAAATTAGATTCGAATTGATAATATTGACTTGAATACCCCCCAAAATGGATCTAATTGTACTTAATTGAACTTAACGATCGAACTTCTTTCACGCTCCAAATTTTGGATAATTCAGTCTTTCTTGGGCAAAATGGGCGATATCTCGATCGGGGGAGACAACGGGAAAATCCCATATAGCCCAAAATATCTGACAAGTCGCACTACAGGTCAACCCAAGTAGCGTCTTCGTCTCCGGGAATTCGGAAAGGTGCTCTAGGAACTCCAATAGGCATAATAAAGGATAAAAAAATATAAAGGATAAAAAAATCCGCGACCCTGGAAGAAGGTGGAATAAACTAAGGTGTTCTTATCGGCGCGGCAAGTGCTCTTTCATGTGTAAGCGTCGGGCGGACCGCGTCCGCTTTGGTGTGGAAGCGTCAGAATGCCTTGATTGTCTTAATCATATTATCTTAATCATATTATATTGTCTTTTATCATCTTTTCTCACTAGCTGGGAAAAATTATTACGATAGGTCTTTTGAATGATTAACAACTATATGTATTCGTTCATAGAAAATGGGATCAACCCCCATTGCGTATTGGTACTTATCGGATATAGAATAGATCTGCTTCTCATTGTTCCTACGAACCGAATTGCTACGTTTTTACTAAAAAAAACAAGAATATAACAAATATTAATCCTTTCTCCGAGCGAATCCACCGAAAAGGGGAGGTCCAGAGCATAGTTTTTCCAATGCAATAAAGTTACATAGTGTCTATTTTTCGTTGATAAAGGGGTATTTACATGGGTTTGCCTTGGTATCGTGTGCATACCGTCGTATTGAATGATCCTGGCCGTTTGCTGGCTGTCCATATAATGCATACAGCTTTGGTTTCTGGTTGGGCCGGTTCGATGGCTTTATATGAATTAGCAGTTTTTGATCCCTCTGACCCCGTTCTTGATCCAATGTGGAGACAAGGTATGTTCGTTATACCCTTCATGACTCGTTTAGGAATAACAAATTCATGGGGTGGTTGGAGTATCACAGGGGGAACTGTAACGAATCCGGGTATTTGGAGTTACGAAGGTGTGGCCGGCTCACATATTCTCTTTTCTGGCTTGTGCTTCTTGGCAGCTATCTGGCATTGGGTGTATTGGGATTTAGCAATATTTTCTGATGAACGCACAGGAAAACCTTCTTTAGATTTGCCCAAGATCTTTGGAATTCATTTATTTCTTTCAGGGCTAGCTTGTTTTGGTTTTGGCGCATTTCATGTAACAGGGTTGTATGGTCCTGGAATCTGGGTGTCCGATCCTTATGGACTAACTGGAGAGGTACAACCTGTAAATCCAGCATGGGGCGTAGAAGGTTTTGATCCTTTTGTTCCAGGAGGAATAGCCTCTCATCATATTGCAGCGGGGACTTTAGGTATATTAGCGGGTCTATTTCATCTTAGTGTCCGTCCGCCACAACGTCTCTACAAGGGATTGCGTATGGGCAATATTGAAACCGTCCTTTCCAGTAGTATTGCTGCTGTCTTTTTTGCAGCTTTTGTTGTTGCTGGAACTATGTGGTATGGTTCAGCAACTACCCCTATCGAATTGTTTGGTCCCACCCGTTATCAATGGGATCAGGGATACTTCCAGCAAGAAATATATCGAAGAGTTGGCGCGGGGCTAGCCAAAAATAAAAGCTTATCAGAAGCTTGGTCTAAAATTCCTGAAAAATTGGCTTTTTATGATTACATCGGGAATAATCCTGCAAAAGGGGGATTATTCAGAGCGGGTTCAATGGACAGCGGGGATGGAATAGCTGTTGGGTGGTTAGGACATCCTATCTTTAGAGATAAAGAGGGGCGTGAACTTTTTGTACGTCGTATGCCTACTTTTTTTGAAACATTTCCGGTTGTTTTGGTAGACGGAGACGGAATTGTTAGAGCCGACGTTCCTTTTAGAAGGGCAGAATCGAAGTATAGTGTTGAACAAGTAGGTGTAACCGTCGAGTTCTATGGTGGCGAACTCAATGGAGTCAGTTATAGTGATCCTGCTACTGTTAAAAAATATGCTAGACGCGCTCAATTAGGTGAAATTTTTGAATTAGATCGCGCTACTTTGAAATCGGATGGTGTTTTTCGTAGCAGTCCGAGAGGCTGGTTTACTTTTGGGCATGCTTCGTTTGCTCTGCTCTTCTTCTTCGGGCACATTTGGCACGGTGCTAGAACCCTCTTCAGAGATGTTTTTGCTGGTATTGACCCGGATTTGGATACTCAAGTGGAATTTGGAGCATTCCAAAAACTTGGAGATCCAACTACAAGAAGACAAGCAGTCTGATACAGGATTTCATTTCTATGTTCTTTTTTTTTTTCTTTATTTTGTTGATTTCACATAGGTTAATCGAAAAATCTTCTTCGCCTTTTCTTTGACCCTTTCTTTTTTTTTATCGGAGAGATAATCTCAAATAAATAGGTACGGAAGTTATAATTGTAAGTAAAGCACGAGCGAATTTATGGAAGCATTGGTTTATACATTCCTCTTAGTCTCCACTCTAGGGATCATTTTTTTCGCTATCTTTTTTCGAGAACCGCCTAAAATTCAAACTAAAAAGACGAAATGATTTTTGATTATATCAATTGAAGTAATGATCAATTGAAGTAATGAGCCTCCCAACATTGGGAGGCTCATTACTTCAACTAGTCCCCGTGTTCCTCGAATGGATCTCTTAATTGTTGAGAGGGTTGCCCAAAAGCAGTATATAAGGCATACCCCGTAAAACTTACAAGTAAACCAGATATAGAGATGGCGACTAGGGTTGCTGTTTCCATTATTATATAATTTCAAGAACAAAAAAAATGGATCTCTGAAAAAAGCGTTTATTTACAACGGAATGGTATACAAAGTCAACAGATCTCAATTAATACAAAATAGGATGTATGGCTACACAAACTGTTGAGGATAGTTCTAGAGCTAGACCAAAAAAAACAGGTTTAGGGGGGTTATTGAAACCATTAAATTCAGAATATGGTAAAGTAGCTCCTGGGTGGGGAACTACCCCTTTGATGGGTCTTGCAATGGCTCTATTTGCGGTATTCTTATCTATTATTTTGGAAATTTATAATTCTTCCGTTTTATTGGACGGAATTTCAATGAATTAGATTCACAATAACCGCGAATTCTTAGCTTTTTCAATACAAAATAAAGCATTTCGGTTTTGGATTTTTATCTCATTCTATTTTTTTGTTATTGGTAGTTCGATCGTGGAATTTCTTTCTGTATTTCCGGAATATGAGTGTGTGACTTGTTATAATGGATCTTATTGATAGTACAGAGAGTGGGTCTGTCATCTTGATAGAGATGGTTTTACCTCGTCGGATATTCATTCTCGTATCTGGAGCACGGAATAGATGAAATAGATCAAAAATATATATATTCACTATGATTCCTACTTAATATGCACACCCCGTGACCGGATTCCAAAAAAATTTCCAAAGAGGTATAAATCGAAATATTTTTCTTTTCTTTTTAAACCCCCCTGTTTTATTTTGATCCAAGTAAAAAACTTTCTTTGGATTTTTAGTCATTATATCTATCATTCAATAAGTGATGATCCAATGGTTCTTACTCAGGGAATCTTTGGATTTCGTTTGAAGTTTTATTGAATCATCGCGGTTCGAGTATGAATCTGGGGTTTCCATCGATTCATAGGGTCTTAACAAGAGAATTCCTATCATTAATAAAGAAAGCAAGAGTAAAGCTGCATT